AGTAGAAAAAAAAACTTATACTTATACAAAGCTATATACGAATCACCCACACCCTCTTCTTTTGTATTTCATTAATTGACTTTCCTTTAATTAAGACGAAATTCTGTAAAAACAAACCCCCGCCTTCTTTAAAATATCATAAACAGTTCCTGTAGGTTGAGCGCCTTTTTCAAGAAAATATAGAATAGCAGGAATATTTAAATACGTTTGATTATTTATCGGATCATAAAAACCCACTTTCCGAAGATCTCTTCCTTCTCTTCGGGATCGAACATCAATTGCAACGATTCGATAAACGGCTCATTGGGATAGACGTAGATAAACTAGAACCCCCCCTAGAAACGTATACGAAGTTTTCTCCTCGTACGGCTCGAGAAATTAGAATATAGATATGTCTATGTATACAATTCTAATGTCAAATAGATCTATAAAAGCATTAAATCAAATAAATTAGACTATGATTATTTAATACTTTATTTTTCTTTATCAAAAAAAAAAAGAATTTGTATTCTCAAAACTCAAGTTGAGTAACTCTGAAATAGCTCAAAAGAAAACCCTTAGGCATTTGATTTTTTGAGTGGTCTCTAACCCCTTTTTCTTTGTCTCATTTAGAATCTATTCGGACTCCTTATTCTTGATCTAGTTGTCGAGACAATTAAAAAAAAGATATTTCCTTGTTCCAAAATATTTTCTCTTTGCCTTGAATCATTGGGTTTAGACATTACTTCGGTGATTTTTAATCGTTTCAAAATGGCAGCAACATGCCCCTTTTTCTGATTTATTTCTATCAAAGAATCATAAACGGTTGATTCCCGCACGATACACTTTGGATCAAAAGAGTTTCACTAATTCCAACAAATTTTCCTTTTTTGGATTTGAAACTTGCTCGAATTGGATCCTTTCGATTTAGAAATCGAAAATAGACTACACTTACGAAGTTGTTCCAACTTATTAATTGGCACTAACCCTAGATCCTTGCCCTGAGAAATGAATCAATACTTTCTACTCGAGCTACATCACATACTGTTTACACTACAACCCAAGAAAAAATGAGGTTTCTAGTGGAACAGAACAAAGGATGTCGAGCTAAGAGCACCTTCATTCCTATAGAATCAAAAGGGTGGGTGTAAGAATCCACAACTGATCATGTCCTTCAAGTCGCACGTTGCTTTCTACCACATCGTTTCAAACGAAGTTTTACCATAACATTCCTCTAGTTTGGAACTGATATGTAATTGATTCAATTAGGGAATCATGAATAGTCATTTGTTCGGTCGTTACATTGTTTTCTAAAAAAGTCTTAGAAAGAATTCAATTTCACCCTCGATTTTCTTTTTATTGGATGAATGCAATATCTTTTTTTATTTATTAATTATTAATTTCTAAATATTAGAAAGAAAAAAGCTCTTTGTATTGAATCTACATTGCATCTTCAAGTAACTTGAGAGGATATATTCAACAATCTTAGACTTCTTCGAATATTAAATACTCATAAGAAATCATTAAATTCAAATAGTTATTGAATTGAAAAAAGACCTACCCGGATATCACTATTTGATGAATAAAGTTTTACTAAAGATTACATTTATCATCATAAATAATCTATCTTTGAATTAAACCTAAATCTCAGTGATTAAAAAATATAGATAGATAGAAAAAGAAATTTATTTCTTTTTTTCGTGGAGTGGATAAAAAAAAGTTGATGTAAAGGAAGATTTAGGCTCTTTTTCTTTCATTTCATACTGAAAAAGAAAATCATAAAAAAAAAAAAGAATTTCCTCTATCAGATAGACTGAACAATTGTCAGTGGAATGAATTATGAATATTCAATATAGAATATTTCAAATGAACGGATCAAAAATATTTTTCAAAAAACCAAAAAACGTTATCACTGAAATAGAACGACAATAATACATTAAGCATTTCCTCATTTTACGCGTAGTTTCTTTGACTGGTGGGGGTTCGTTCAATAATTTTTATTTAAAGTAAGGAGAATAGAATATAGAATGTATGAATTACCCCCTGTCTATATTATTCCATATATTTACAATTATTTATGAGAACCAAATCAAATACGAAATGAAATACCTAAAAATGAGGTTCAAAGAAAATAGATATGTTATATGTATGTAATTGATTATTTCTTAATCCAATTTGTACAAGCACAGCTAGTGAAATTGATATCTTACATTGTTAATTAATTCTTATTATATGGCACGTAAGACTTTTCGAAGTAACTAACTTAAACTTCAATATGAATATTCAATATTCAAAGTATAAGGGGATGGGCATACGATGAAAAGCGCATTCAACCTCTTTCTTTTGCAATCCCCTTTTTTCTTTATTTCCAATTCTTCGAATCTATGTTCCTAGATCACAACTCGATTCAGTTCCATCTATATCTATCTTATTTGAATTTAATTTGTGAAAAAATAGGATTTAAAGAAGAATAGAATCATTAAAAATAAGAAACAAGAATCACATAATATCCAATATTTGACTCTTAAAGAGTAAAGAAGACAGTTCAAAAAGACAACCTTTCTTTATTCTGATAATAGATATTTCTATCTATATAGAGAATAGGTATTCCCTGGGACGGAAGGATTCGAACCTCCGAATAGCGGGACCAAAACCCATTGCCTTACCACTTGGCCACGCCCCATTTCGATTTCTATTCAATACTAATAAACACTAGTATTGTTTTTTGTTATTCGTCAATTCCAATCCAAAATATCTATGGACTCTATTGTTCCTAGGGTTTTGACACGTGTAGAGATACAATGAAACTGAATTTATTGATCATTACATATAATTCAATTAAGATATTGTATAAAAGTATGATTTCTTCTATTCTTTTTTAATGTAAGAATTGAAGGATTTTTGATTGGTTGAGTTCAAAGAAGGATTTTTTGGTATACCTTACTCTTTTTTTTTTCATTTTTAAGGGATATCAATTATCAATAACAATAACTCAATCAAAATACAATTTCCAAGAAAAAAAAATGTTTGTTATGCTTAATATCTTTAGTTTGATCTGTATCTGTCTTCATTCCACCCTTTATTCGAGTAGTTTTTTCTTAGCCAAATTGCCGGAGGCCTACGCTTTTTTGAATCCAATCGTAGATTTTATGCCAGTAATACCCCTTCTCTTTTTTCTCTTAGCCTTTGTTTGGCAAGCTGCTGTAAGTTTTCGATGAGATCTTTAATACTGTCCTAGACATGATTTATTCGAAAAAAAAAATCGAACAATGGATAAGATCGGATAAGTCTCACAGCATGAACCCTCGATTCAAACAATTCTTAGATAGCTGCAAGAAATCTGACTCACTCTCTTTCCTTTCCTCATTCTGATTCTTTATTCATTTATTGAAAAACCCTTTTAGAGTCATCCCAAAATAGGAAAGATATTTTTTTTTTAATAAAAGACTCGACTCTTATTCCAAATGAATTTCTGAAAATTCTTTTTGATTTTTGATTTCGAGAAACCATTTTGTTTATTGGTGTCAAAATAGGATATGGGGTAGAAAAATGGAGAATCTATTCTCTTTTTTTTTTCAAAAAAAAAAGATCTTGGAGATTGTGTAATGCTTACTCTCAAACTCTTTGTTTACACAGTAGTGATATTTTTTGTTTCTCTCTTCATCTTTGGATTCCTATCTAATGATCCAGGACGTAATCCTGGACGTGAAGAATAAAAAGGCCTTTCTTTTTACTTGCTTAATTTTTCAATGTTCTTACTTCGGATTTTCTCTATTGTACATCCTTATTTATTATATTAAATAAAAAAAAAAACAAAAACAAGGGAAAGGTTTTGAAAAAAAAATAAATAAAATACCAAGTCATCAACGGAAACGGAAAGAGAGGGATTCGAACCCTCGGTACGAAAAACTCGTACAACGGATTAGCAATCCGACGCTTTCGTCCACTCAGCCATCTCTCCCAATTGAAAAAGGATAATTACTATCTTACATTACACAAAAAATAAGGCTTGAAAAAAATCCTTTCTTTATCTCTCTTTATTCTTTTTTTGACTATATTGATATATACAACTTTAATATATACTACTTTTATAAGCAATCCCATTTAGATAAAGAAAAGGTTCTAAAGAGATATTTCGAATAAAAAAGAATAAAAAAGCAAGAATACCTCTTCTTCCGAAAGAGCTTTTTTTCTTTTCACGGCCTGGCCTGGTCAGTACCTAGCCGGGCCATTTTTTCTTCCATTCCAAATCATAGATAAAATGATTTGTTTGAAAACAAAAGTGCTTATTATTGATTATTGAAACAACAATCAGAAGAAGGAATCTTTCCATTCCTATGATATGGAATTTCATTCTATAGAATCAAAGTGTCATTTTTTATTGTATTATTATTATTCTTTCCTTCTTTTTTTCCTTTACTGGAAAAAAAAAAAAAAATAAGGAACTGTGGATTGTTGTGCAATGCATTCTTATGTCATAACATAAATAGTTTTATCGAGCCCTACCTGTTCTGTCAAAAATCCTCCAGCAAAAGAAAGAACTTGTTCTTTCTTTCTTTTAATTTTGAATTAGGAGTGTTCTTTTACTAATCTGATTAGGTCTACTAACATGACAAAACCAAAACAAACACACCAATGCTATAATTTTCATCATTATTTTGTTTTGGATCCTATCTTGATTACGTCCGATTACCTTTTTTTGTTCGACAAAAGTTTCATTTATATACAATAATCACATTGTAGCGGGTATAGTTTAGTGGTAAAAGTGGGATTCGTTTTATTAATCCCTTTTATAGTTAAGGGATCTCTCGGTTTGATTTGATTCATATTCCGAAAAAAAAACCTTTTTTCTTAAAAGGATTTAATCCTTTACCTCTCAACGAAGGATTCGAGGAAGAATATACATTCTCGTGATTTGTATCCAAGGGTCAATTAAAAATTGACAAATTGGATTATTTAATTGCGAAACATAATTTTTTTTTTAATTGGATCAATACTTCCAATTTAATGAGTATTAGTAA